AAAACAGAATCAAGACAAACTAAAAAGTTTCACCTTTCTTTTTATTTGAATATTTTTTTGAGTCCCAAGATGGGGATTCTTATTTTCCCCATCACCCCAACCACTTATAAATAACACAATAATAATTTTTTTTTTCTATTTATACTTTTCTATTTCTATTTAGACTATAAAAGAGGAGATATAAAATCTTTAGGCAAAACCAACGTTAGGAAAAATCAATGGGTTGTTAAAACTAATTGATTTGAAAATAATTGATTAAGTATCAAATTTTTTTTGTAACTTTCTGAATGATTATTTTTCTGAATTACTATATCACTATATATACCCCATATCTCGTACTTGCATTGCAATTGCGAAAAGCACCCTTTCCCATTTAGGCAGATATTGTATACGAATAGTGTGAAAATTTTAAGTGATTCAAAAAAAATCCTATGTTTGAAAGGAAGGATCAATCAAAAAATATATATCTTTAGAATTCGAATTTATTCAAAAAAAATCCTATGTTTGAAAGGAAGGATCAATCAAAAAATATATATCTTTAGAATTCGAATTTATAAAAAATTTTTCGAAGTCGAGTACAATTACGATAGAAATCAAAAATTTTTTATATAATATGGTCCAACCCAAAACCCAATTGGTTTGATAAATCCTAGCACAAATTAATACTGAAAAAAAAAAACCTAACAATTACAACAATACAAAAGTTATAAAAAATGAAAAAAAAAAAGGAAAGAACATTTTGTTTTAGTTTTTCCCTGGATTGAAGTTAGAATTATTTAGTTACAACCCTTACAACTGAAATCTTAAATAACTAAATAAGACGGCAAAAAAGGGAATCTTTCAATCTCTATTTAAATGACTTTTTATTCATCAATTTGAATGCTTCCTAAAAATAAAAATGATTTCATTGAAATTGAGTCTTTCAATCTCGACGATTGGGTAAAAATGGGTTATTATTATTTTTAGCAAGCCGCTATGGTGAAATCGGTAGACACGCTGCTCTTAGGAAGCAGTGCTAGAGCATCTCGGTTCGAGTCCGAGTGGCGGCATAGCATCTTCGAAAAGATATACAAAAAGCCCGCCAATTAATTTAATTTATGATTCCCATTCTGTATACTTAAGGGATTCTCGCTTTTCATTTTTTTTTTTTATTTATGATATTTTCAACTTTAGAGCATATATTAACTCATATATCCTTTTCGGTCGTTTCAATTGGAATTACAATTCATTTGATAACCTTATTAGTCGATGAAATCAAAGGACTATATGATTCATCAGAAAAGGGGATGATAGCTACTGTTTTCTGTCTAACAGGATTATTAATCACCCGTTGGATTTATTCGAGGCATTTCCCATTAAGTGATTTATATGAATCATTAATCTTTCTTTCATGGAGTTTCTCCATTATTCATAGGATTTTCTATTTTAAAAATCCTAAAAATCATTTAAGCACTATAACCGCGCCAAGTGCTATTTTTACCCAAGGCTTTGCTACTTCGGGTTTTTTAACCAAACTGCATCAATTCGGCATATTAGTACCCGCTCTTCAAGTCCAGTGGTTAATGATGCACGTAAGTATGATGGTATTAGGCTATGCAGCTCTTTTATGTGGATCATTATTATCCACAGCTCTGCTAGTCATTACATTTCGAAAAGTTATAAGGATTTTTGGGAAAAGCAATAATTTTTTAAATGGAACTGAGTCATTTTGCTTCGGCGAAATCCAATACATGAATAAAAAAAGGAATCTTTTACTAAATACTTATTTTCCTTCTGCTAGAAATTTTTACAAGTATCAAGTGATTCAACAATTGGATCGTTGGAGTTATCGTATTATTAGTTTAGGATTTATCTTTTTAACTATAGGTATTCTTTCGGGAGCAGTATGGGCTAATGAAGCATGGGGATCATATTGGAATTGGGATCCCAAGGAAACTTGGGCATTTATTACTTGGACTATATTCGGGATTTATTTACATACTCGAACAAATACAAATTTGGAAGGTGTAAATTCCGCAATTGTGGCTTCTCTGGGCTTTCTTATAATTTGGATATGCTATTTCGGGGTCAATCTATTAGGAATAGGGTTACATAGTTATGGTTCATTTAATTAACATCTACTTGAATTGAAGAAGAAAGGGCTTGATGAATACAAATATAGGACAGTGAAACGAACCTTAGTATAAGACAAGACGCCGAGAACCTTTTGAATCAAACGGTGTGGTGATTCAAAAGGTTCTTACAAAGGCCAAAGGCGTCTGGTCACAATTAAAATTCCATTTTCTTTTTACTTCCTTTTTTTTAGTTAACTTAAACTTAAGAGAAGAAAAAAGACTTCTTTTTTCATTGGACAACGAACTATTTTTTAAATCATTAAACTTAAGAGAAGAAAAAAGACTTCTTTTTTCATTGGACAACGAACTATTTTTTAAATCATGGAATTGCTTTTTCATTTTTTTTTGTTTTATTCATGAAAACTATCTATAAAAAAAAATTAGATATAATAGCTTCGACCTTGTCCACTGATAGTGAGAGAACGAAATCCGGATAAATACCAATACCTATTACGGGTAGAAGAATAGAGATCAAAACAAATAACTCCCGTGGTCCAGAATCAAAAAAATAAGAGTTTGGAGCATTAAATAGCTTGTACCCATAGAACATTTGCCGTGACATAGATAATGAATAAATAGGAGTTAATATCATTCCAATTGCCATTACAAAAGTGATTAGGATTTTTGGCATTAACAAAAATTTTTGGCTGGTAATTATTCCCAAAAATATTATCAATTCCGCAACAAAACCACTCAGGCCCGTCAATGCAAGGGAAGCCATCGATAAGATACTGAATAGCGTGAATATCTTTGGAATTGGGATAGCCAGCCCGCCCATTTCGTCGAGATAAGCAAGACGTATTCTATCATAACTCGTTCCGGCCAAGAAAAAAAGTGCAGCACTAATAAACCCATGAGAAATTATTTGTAAAATGGCTCCGTTAAGTCCTGTATCGGTTAGCGAGCCGATTCCTATAATTATGAAACCCATATGAGATACGGAGGAATAAGCTATTCTTTTTTTTAAATTCCGTTGGCCAGGAGATGCTGAAGCTGCATAAATTATTTGCATTGTACCTACTATCATGAACCAGGGAGAAAATATAGAATGAGCGCGCGGTAATAGTTCCATATTGATCCGAACCAACCCATACGCCCCCATTTTTAATAAGATTCCGGCTAAAAGCATACAAGTACTGTAATGCGCCTCTCCGTGGGTGTCTGGTAACCATGTATGGAAGGGTATAATCGGTGATTTGACAGCAAAAGCAATAAGAAATCCAATATAGAATATTATTTCCAGTGCCACGGGATACGATTGATTAGCCAATGTTTCCAAATTGAATGTTGGTTCATTGGAACCATATAAACCGATACCCAAAACACCTATTAATAGAAAAACGGAACCTCCTGCAGTGGACAAAATAAACTTTGTAGCTGAATAAAGACGTTTCTTTCCACCCCACACGGATAGAAGTAGATAAACGGGAATTAATTCTAACTCCCACATGATGAAAAAAAGTAAAAGGTCCCGAGAACAAAATGGTCCTATTTGGCCACTGTACATCGCTAACATCAGGAAATGGAATAGTCTGGAATTCCGAGTAACTGGCCGAGCCGCTAAAGTAGCTAAAGTGGTAATAAATCCCGTCAGTAAAATAGGTCCTAGGGAAAGTCCATCTATTCCCACTCGCCAGTCAAAATCAAAAAAGTTGATCCATTTATAATCCTCTGCCAGCTGGATTAATGGATCGTCCAATCGGAAATGATAACAGAATGCATAGGCCGTTAGAAGGAGTTCTAAGACACATATATATATGGTATACCCCCTCGTCACCTTATTTCCTCTATGAGGGAGAAAGAAAATTAAAGAACCCGCGGCGATTGGAAAAACTACAATTATTGTTAACCAAGGAAAATAATTCGTGGTAAAGACAAGATACACTTGGACCATAAAACCCCGTGCTCGAAAAGAGAATATATTCTTATTTGGTTTTTCTTTTTCGAGTACGGGGTTTGTGGGTAATCGGTAAAAAAAAAGAAACTGTATTCAAAATGTATTCAAGTGGGGTTTTCGGGAACGTATCAATATCAATAAGCTAGACCCATGCTTCGAGTTGTTTCATGCCATAAATAAACTCGAACACTCAAGAAATCCGTTGGACAGGCGGATTCACATCGCTTACAACCAACACAGTCCTCTGTTCTTGGAGCCGAAGCAATTTGCTTTGCTTTACATCCGTCCCAAGGTATCATTTCTAATACATCTGTGGGGCAAGCTCGGACACATTGAGTACACCCTATACATGTATCATAAATCTTTACTGAATGTGACATTGGATCTATCAATTTTTGAACTCTTAAATTTTCGATCTAGTCAATTTGGAAACATCATATATTTAAACACCAGATGAATCAATGATTTACCAGAATTTTTCTAATTAATCCACTTCTGGATCAACTCCTAAAAGGGAACAAGGATACTTTGATTTCTTCCGGTTTCACAAACATGATCGAGGTTACGACATATTATATATGCTAAGTCGAATTGATGGCTATTATTCTAAATACTACTTATTCAACAAAGTCGATTGATTGATACGAGTGGATTTTCTGTTACGATAAATTGAGGAAACAATAGCGGATCCAATAGCTGCTTCAGCGGCTGCAATAGCTATAACAAAAATTGAGAAAATATCTCCTTTTAATTGTCGACTATCAAAAAAATCAGAGAATGTTACGAAATTTATATTAACCGCATTTAGTATAAGTTCAAGACACATCAGGGCCCGAACCATATTTCGGCTCGTGATCAATCCATAGATACCGATCGAAAATAAATAGGCACTCAAAACAAGTACATGCTCGAGCATCATTGACCAACTCCGTACCAATTTCGATTCATTTCAATATGAACAATAATTCAAGTGATTCGATTGCTTAGGATATAACAAGTACGGAACAAAAGAATATATTGATAGTAGATCGAATAAAAAAATTTCTATTTTTATTTTCTATTTATACATGAATACTATTCAAACATGAATACTATTCAACTCGAATTGAAGCGAAAAAGATGTGATAACACAGAAAAAGGTTGAATTTCAATTGCTGTTGCTAGTTATAAAGATTTTTTACTGACGAGCCACGGAAATTGCACCTATCAAAGCAACTAAAAGAATTATTGAAACGAGTTCAAATGGAAGAAAAAAGTCTGTTGATAAATGAATTCCAATTTGTTGACTATTACTTATCAAATCTTGTTCTATAATCTTGTTGGACCGTGTAGTCCAAATAATCCCGTACCATGACGTATCTAGAATAGTAGTAATTAGCGAAAAAAAAATACTTGTACAAACCAGGGAAGTAACCCCATCACCAATAGTCCAAAGATTAAAATGAAAATTGTTAGAATAGTCTGAACCATTCATGAACATTACAGCAAATATGATTAAAACATTTACAGCTCCCACGTAAATAAGGAGCTGTGCGGCAGCTACAAAATGGGAATTTGATAGAATATAGAATAAGGATATACAAACAAGAACCAATCCCAAGGAAAAGGCCGAATAAATTGGGTTGGTAAGTAATACCACTCCCAGACCTCCTAATATAAGACCCGATCCCAGAAAAACTAAAAGAAAATCATGTATTGGTCCAGGCAAATCCATTATATTAAAATAAGAAATAAATAAATCGAAATGTTTTTCATGACCTTATTGAACCGACCAGGAAAAATTTTTTTATGAGACATTCCCAATTGAATTAAATTCTAATCTACTAAGTGGGAATTGATGCGGGTACAGCTATTGGATCAATTTCGTTCTTTTCTTTATTCGAAATGGAAATTAAGAGGTTTACCCATTTTTTCTTTTCTTTATTCGAAATGGAAATTAAGAGGTTTACCCATTTTTTCTTTGTGGCGAATTCAAAACTGTTCGAATTGTAAAATCGTCAATTACTGACATTGGTAAACGACCTAAAGCAATTTGATTATAATTCAATTCATGACGGTCGTAAGTAGCAAGTTCATATTCTTCAGTCATTGATAAACAATTTGTTGGACAATACTCAACGCAGTTACCACAAAAAATACAAATTCCAAAATCAATACTGTAATTAAGCAATCGTTTCTTTCGAATATCTGTTTCCAATTTCCAATCAACAACAGGCAGATCTATAGGACAGACGCGAACACATACTTCACAAGCAATACATTTATCAAATTCAAAATGGATTCGACCGCGAAAACGCTCCGATGTGATTAATTGTTCATAAGGATATTGAATAGTTACAGGTAAACGATTTGCTTGGGATAAGGTAATCATGAAACTTTGACCAATGTACCTTGCAGCTCGTATTGTTTGTTGACCATAATTCATGAATCCAGTTACCATAGGGAACATATCGTGAATATCTCTGAATAATTTGAGTTTCTTTCTTTCTCTTGTTTGAGACAAGTGACAAATATCGTATTCCCTTTTTCTTTACAGGGAAAGGAGTTGGGAAGAAGTTGTTAATAATAGATTACCGAGAGAAATAGGTAAAAGAAATTTCCAGCCAAGATTTAATAGTTGGTCCATTCGTAGTCTAGGTAAAGTCCATCTTGTTGTAATAGGAATGAACAAGAACAAATAAGTTTTAGCTAATGTAATAAAGATACCAATTGTCGTTCCAAAGATTCCATCCGCTTTATTTATTTCAAATAGCTCAGGAACAAATATATATGGAATGTAAAGATTCCAACCGCCCAAGTAAAGAACTGTTACAAATAATGAGGAAACTAATAGATTTAGATAGGAAGCAACGTAAAATAAACCAAATTTGATTCCTGAATATTCGGTTTGATAACCTGCTACTAATTCTTCTTCTGCTTCTGGTAAATCAAAAGGTAATCTCTCGCATTCCGCTAGGGAAGAAATTAGAAAAACGATAAACCCTATAGGTTGACGCCACAAATTCCACCCCCAAACCCCATATTTTGCTTGCGCCCCAACTATATCAACTGTACTTGAACTGTTAGATAATCATAGTCGGTGAGAACATTACTGTTCCCATCGCTATTACAAAACCGTACATGAGATTTTCACCTCATACGGCTCCTCAGGGCCACAAATAAATGTAAGGACCGGACCAGTATTAGTTATCTTGATATGGTTATAGGATAGATAGAGTCAAAATGAAAATCTAGCGGACGGGCCCCAATTATACCAATGGAATTCTGTCTGCTATAAGGATAAAAAAAAAAGAGGATTTCTGAATTAATCTCATCCTTTAATAATTTCAATTTTTCTGTGTTGAGTAATAACTTAATCAACCCTTCAATAAAATACTCCTTGTAGAAATATCAATAGATATTTCAACCCATCCTTTTATTTTGATTCCGAAAAAGAATTAGACATTCCATTAGTTCATGAATGATTTGATTTCTATGAATATATGAAAGAAAGAATAAAAGGGTCCCTTTTTTTTATATTGTAATTCTATTTGTTCCACTTTTTTTGTTCCTCTTCTTCTTTCGGAGAAAAAAGGGGGGCTTAAAAAAAGTAAAGGATTATTTCGTTCCTGATAGTCATTTCTTTAATTAGTGGATAGGAGCATACTCTGGATCGGAATTGTGGGGAGTACTGCCTGATCATTTCTACCAACTTAAAGCCCCAATTAGTATTCTGTTTATGTTATGCAGAAGTATCCTTTTAGATAATTTACATAATCTCCATTACTAATCCGTTGTGTGTATTTTGGTGTTCCTTACTATCCACCCATTTTTTTTTCAATCCCCCGTTTTGGAATCTATGTATTGTAATACATACAACCCCCAGTGAAAATGCCATACGGTTGATCTTTTGAGCCCGCTTCAAGCTAGGATGACCAATCAACCAATCTTGGGGTAAAGCGCTTCTTCCACTTTTGTTTACTTCCCCTTACCTCTTGTACATAGGAAATGAGACTCAATCCACTTTTACTGCGAATTTCGAAGTTGTTTTCTTTCACTCATATATAACTATCTAATTTCTTTTATTAACCGAAAGAATAAATAAATGAATAAAAAAATCAAGATATCTCTTCAATTTCTTTTTTTTTTTCTAGAGCGAAAAAGAAAAGCTTAGGTTTTAGCGAACCACACGTAGAGATATTGATAAAACACATAAAGTTAATGGTATTTCATAACTAATCGATTGAGCAGCAGCTCGCAGACCACCTAAAAAGGAATATTTATTATTTGATCCATATCCGGACATAAGAAGTCCAATAGGAGCAATACTTGAACTGGCAATCCATAAAAAAATACCGATATTCAGGTCAGCTAAAACAAGGTTATAACTAAAAGGAATTACTGAATAACTTAGTAGAATTGCTATGACTGCTATAGATGGTCCAATACTGAATAAACGAGTATTTCCTCTAGATGGAAGAAGAGTCTCTTTGAAAAGTAGTTTTGTCCCGTCTGCTAAAGCTTGAAGAATTCCCAAAGGGCTGGCGTATTCAGGCCCAATACGTTGTTGTATTCCTGCGGATATTTCTCTTTCTAACCACACAATTACTAGTACGCCTATTGTGATTCCCAATACAGGAGTAAAAATAGGGATAAGCATCCATATGATCCCGGAGACCTCTTGTAAGGATTCGAATCTGGAAAAAGAATTGATATCTTGTACTTCTGTTGTATCAATTATCATTTCAACGATCAACTTCCCCCATAATGATATCTATACTACCTAATATCGTCATAATATCAGCCAATTTCCTTCTTTTAACTAATTGAGGAAGAATTTGCAAATTGATAAAACCCGGTGGGCGAATTTTCCATCTCCAAGGAAAACCACGTTGATCTCCTATCATAAAAATTCCCAATTCTCCTTTTGGGGCTTCGACTCTTACATAAAGTTCTTGTTTCGGCAATTCAAAAGTCGGAGAAGGTTTTTTACTAATGAATCGATCTTCAAAATCATTCCGTTCTGGATCGCTTTCTCTCTCAAAGTAACGTATTTCTAAATTCTCATAGGGTCCACCCGGAATTCCTTCCAAAGCCTGTTGAATAATTTTTATGGATTCCGTCATTTCACCGATTCGGACTAAATATCGAGCTAATGAATCTCCTTCTTTTTGCCACTGGACTTCCCAATCAAATTCGCCATAACACTCATAATGATCAACTTTACGAAGATCCCATTCTATTCCAGACGCTCGTAGCATTGGTCCCGATAAACCCCAATTTATTGCTTCTTCTCCACCAACAAGGCCTACTCCTTCAACTCGTTCTAAAAAAATAGGGTTTCGCGTAATAAGTTTTTGATATTCAACAACCCCGGTTAAAAAATAATCGCAGAAATCCAAACATTTATCTATCCAACCATGAGGTAAATCAGTCGCTATTCCTCCGATACGAAAATAATTATGCATCATTCTCATACCGGTGGCAGCTTCGAATAGATCATATACTAATTCTCTTTCTCTGAAAATATAGAAGAAAGGAGTCTGTGCACCAATATCTGCCATAAAAGGGCCAAGCCACAACAGATGAGAAGCTATACGACTCAATTCCAACATAATTACTCTGATATAGCTAGCCCTTTTAGGTACTTGAATATTTCCCAACAGTTCTGGTCCATTTACAGTTATTGCTTCTGTGAACATAGTAGCTAAATAATCCCAACGGGTTACATAAGGCATATATTGTATAGTTGTTCGGTTTTCTGCAATTTTTTCCATTCCTCTGTGTAAATAACCCAATACAGGTTCACAGTCAATAACATCCTCACCATCTAGAGTAACGATGAGACGAAGAACACCGTGCATTGATGGGTGGTGAGGTCCCATATTGACTATCATAAAGTCTTTTTCTGTAGCTAGTATACTCATAGGTTTTTACTATATTCATTCTTACATGAATTGTTGAAAACGACAAGAAGTTCATCAAGATTCAAAATCAAAAAATTCAAAATTGTTTTTCAAATTAACGATTTTTGGACTCCCGAATATTCAACTGACTAATTAATTCTTTATAACGTACTCTATTTTTCTTTGACAAATAAACTAGCAGACGTTGGCGTTTTTCCAGAATTTTCCGTAGACCCCTTTGAGATAAATAGTCTTTTCTGTGCAATTCTAAATGTGAAGTAAGTCTTCGTATCTTATTGGTGAAACGGAATACTTGAAATTCAACCGATCCGCAGTTTTCTTCTTTTTTTTCTTGAAAAATAACTGAGATGAATGAATTTTTTACCATAAAACGAACCCCCCCCCCTTTTTTTAATTTAATATGAATTTTACTGATCAATAATAATAATGCTAGTTACTTGAATTTGATATACACAAAAATCTTAAGTTCGTTATGAACTTCCTAGAAAATCATAAAATCAATAATCAATCCAATTTTAAAGTTGATTAGGGATCCAAAAGGATGGTATATTTATCCAAAAGAGAAAAAGTTAGACCTAAAAAAAAAAGATTTTGTTAATTCATTTATGGATCTAATTGATATGTATATCATTTAATTCATTTATGGATCTAATTGATATGTATATCATTAAATTAGTATTAGACTGGAATATAAGACAAGACATGTGTCCATTTCTTTGTTTTCATATCCCAAACATGGGACATGATAGACGTACTATTAACGAATTTGCAATCGTGGATACATATGTATCCTTACCATACTGAAACGACTGCCATTATTGGTATTAAACCAATAGCGATTCATACAAATTAAATCTTCTAATCGATAATTGGGCCAAATAAAGAACTTTAATTTAATTAGTTTCTTTTTCTCTCTAGCGAGATCTTTGCTTTTATCCAAAGCGTGACTGCCGTTTTTTACGTTATTCAAAAATACTGGATTTCTATGCATACTATTTCGATTCTTTGAATTGAAACAAATTAGAGTTCGCAATTCTCTACGACGTTTAGGGAATAAAATATTTTCAGGAACAAGCAAATCATAATGATTTTTGTTTCTAGTTCCAGTCATTTTTTGATGTCTTCCAATGAATTCATCAAAATTTTTCTTATCAACATATCCTTTCTCTCGGTATCTTTTAGGAATTTTGCGCTTATTCTTATGAACCAATGAAATACCTACGGTTTGATATATAAAAAATTGTCCATCATTTTTTACAGGCAGACTAAGGGGTTCGATAATCCACATTCCCTTTTCCATCAATTCGGTAAGAGGTAAATCCTTCTGAAGTATTAAAATATTCAGATGGATTTCTCCCTTTTGAATAGAGGAGATAACAATTTTTTTAGGATTTATCAGTCGACTCAGGAGAGAATATATGTTGATATTATTGATTACTTTTTGATTTAAAGAATCATCATCCCATCTCAACTGAAAACACAAATTTTTTTTTAAGAAGTCATCAAGCTCTGCTACTGATCCAAGACTTACTTGCTTTTGTGCATCTAATCTCGGATTCCCCTGGCCTGCGGGTTCTTTTTCTTTTTGACTTTGATTCACAAGGTCAAGATATTTTTTTTGATTCAAGGATATAAAAAGATCTGCCTTTTTTTTTTCAGTTATATTTTTCTTACCATTTTCATTTCCATTAAAATGGAAAAGCAGTAATTTGATTGGTATGATCCAGGGTTTCATTCTATATGCATTGCAAAGTAGACCCAATTCTGGGAAGAACCAAGGCTCCGGGTTTGAGTTTGATATAGGACGACTTAGTATTTCTTCATTCATTCCCATCCAATCAACCCCGGATTCAATATCGACCTTATTTCTAAGGAAAAAATGGAGAATTCTCCAATCAACATATTTTCTATCCGAAATTTTCTCCATATCCATAATATCATCTTCTCTTAGATAATTATTGATGGGGATACCTCCCAACATGTGGTNCATTCTATATGCATTGCAAAGTAGACCCAATTCTGGGAAGAACCAAGGCTCCGGGTTTGAGTTTGATATAGGACGACTTAGTATTTCTTCATTCATTCCCATCCAATCAACCCCGGATTCAATATCGACCTTATTTCTAAGGAAAAAATGGAGAATTCTCCAATCAACATATTTTCTATCCGAAATTTTCTCCATATCCATAATATCATCTTCTCTTAGATAATTATTGATGGGGATACCTCCCAACATAGCAAAAATTTTGCCTTTCTTTCTATTGTAATTATAAAAAAATTCTTTTTTATTATTTACTTCGACTAGTGATCTATCAATATACGAGTCTTTCTTATTTTCATAATTAATCGATTTATATGATAAAAGATCATATCTAGAGTGTTTTTTAAAATTAGAATTTTGATTCTGTAATGGGTCTGCTTCAAAAAAATTTCGTTTTTCGCAATGAGTTAATTTGTTTTTTTCATATAAATCCATTTTAGTTAAATCCTTATTTTGAGCCATACAGTGTTGATTGATTCTAGTTCGCCATTCTTGTGGTACTAACCTAACCCATCTAATCGGAGATAAATCATATTGATAATGACCGCTTAACCAGTTTTTCCATTGATTTATTCCAAAATTCCAAAAAGGTTTATGTCTTAATTCGTAATTAAATATTCCTTGTTTTTCAAAAAAATCTTTTATTTCATTCTTAAGAAATAGAGATGTTCCATGATATTGAAGAACGGATCTTAAATTATAAAAGTTAATAACTTGGGCTTGTAACAATTTGTAAAATACATATGCTTGTGATTGTGAGAAAGACGATAAATCACAAGAAATCTTTGAATTCTTATTACTAATCGTAGAAAGTGATTTTTTTATAGTCGAAATAAAGTGAATTTTATTTTTATTTGTTTTATTAATTATTTCCTGATTTGCTTCATTATTGTGGGCGTTTTTATCAAAAATTTGAATTTTTTTTTTTTTTGATTCAAGAAAAAGTTTTAGATTGATTCTTGGAATAGTAAGGATAGATAGAAAAATATTTATGTATATCTTTTGAATAAAAAATTTTAGAAAAAAATAGGATTTGCGGATTAATCGAGTATTTCTTTTTTTTAATATCTGCCAAATTTTTTTTGATGATTCTAATATTTTAGCACAATAATTTGTTTTGTTCGAACTAATATTTATTTCTTGAGTTAGCGATCCTTTTTTTTTTTCTTTTGTAATTTTATCTATTTGATTTCGGATTATGCTTGTTCTATTAGACAGATCTTTCAGTTTTTGTTCTGTCAGTGAGAAATTTGTCCAATCCATAGATGGAATTTCAATAGACGATTCGTGAATCATCTGATTACTGATTATCGAATTGTTTTTAGTTGCGCCCAATTCATCTATTTCTCTCAATCTAAATAAGTTTTTTTTGGAAAGTTCTTTTATTCTTCCTTTTCGAAATGGAATCCTTTTGATGACCCATTTTTTTGTTTCTTTTGCTACCTTTCGAAGCAATTTTGTTCGTTCTTTTAAAACTCTTAAAACGAGAAAAGACTTAGTTTTCCATTTTCTAACTTTTTTTTTGAGTTCTTTAAAAATGGGTTCAAAAAACGAACGTTGTTTTCGGGGAGAACCAAAAGGACGGTCGGTTTGCGTTCCCCAAATTGTTAAAAAACAAAAATCATTTTCTTGTCCACTTTTTTTGTTTATTGCATCTTTATGGGGGGATTGTATCTTAGATCTATGCCAGGGTTTCAGGCGAAAAGGGAATAGGATCTTTATCTGCATACCGTCCGTTAACCAGTTTTTCGGAAATTCTGTTTCGGATAATTGAACACCACCGTAGGTGCATTTAACATACATTTCCTGATTCCAATCTTTTAAATCCTCGGACCACTCGGGAAATTGGAATAATAGCATGCGGACAATATTTTTAGCTATTATCAATGAAGGTAATATAATATATTTTCTAAGAATCGATTGGGTTACTAATACATAACCTCTTAGGGCTTGACCAAATGACATGTTTTCCCAGGTTTCTGCTATTTCTCTACGTGCTTTTTCGTTTATTTTATATTTTTCTCTTTTTGTCTTTTTGTGTGTATAATCAGAAAGTTTTTGGTCTTTATTTTTCCACATCCAATTTCTAAAAATTACTTTCATCAGTGCGGAAATATTAAAAGAAAAATAAAACGTTTTGTCTATTCTGTCCAAAAAAAGGGGGGAATGGGCATTTGCTTGAACCAGTTTCCAAATAACGGTTTTATTTCTTTGTGCGCGCATGGAACCTTTGATTATATCTCGACGAAAATCCGATTTTTGCACATAACGTAGCAAAGTAGTCTCCTCCACTTGATCAAGATTATTAGTATAGTTTGTATTAGGATAAGTAGGGAAATTTGGCTTCGTATCAGTAAAAAGCATTAGACGTTTGGCTTTTCGTGAACGAATTGCATGTTCTTCTGGTACGCGTCCTTCGTGTTCTGTCTCCTCTTGTTCTAAACTATCGATTAATTTGTATGACCACCGGGGAACTTTTTTACTAATTTCTTTTTTTATTCTAATCGATTTTTTTCTAATTATTTGATTGTTGGGATCGGTTATAACTGCATCGAATAAAAATTTTAAAATTGTGATTCGGTTTTCTGAATCAATTTCCTCTCGTTTGTGTTTTGGAAATAAAGACCGGGCTTTTTCTCTTGAAAATGATTTTCGATTCAATCTGTCTATTGTCTGTTCAAATTCTTGAAAATCATTAATAACAAGTAGACCGTGAATCTTATTTATCCAACTTGTTCCTCTCTTATTTTTTATATAAGTTTTATTTAGGATTGCGGGTAAAAATAATTTTTTGATTCTTCCACGATAAGGTCCATACACGAAAGGATCATATATTTTAGGTAAGTATTCTTTTTTAGTCTTACCATTACACAATCGAGTCCTTTTTTCGAGTACATCCAGAAAAAGATATCCTTTATCTAAAACTTCTATTCTATTTCTAAACTCCTTGGTGAAGTTGTTTTTTTTTTGTTCATTGGTGTAATTCCAACGATTATACAATTCATCAGAGGATGCTAGTTTTTCTGTTGTGAAAAAAGACAT